TTTCTTTAATTTTGGAAATTTCAAATTTTATCTCTAGGAAAGGGATGTTGAAGTTGAAAAAAAGCCTAATCGTTTAAATCGTTGTTGCATAGTATATGACCTTTGATTGAATCATAATGATCCACTTCAATTTTTATTCTATTCTCTGTTAGTATATGTATGAAACTAGGTCGTATCCTTTCTAAAACAGAACCTATAATCAGATCTTCATTATCTAAATGTAAATGATGCTGTTGGGAAGTGATTCAGTAATGAAACTTTCATGAATCTATTTTTTTTTCTTTCATTCTATGTAATCTTGAAGTATTAAATAATGGAGCGAAGTTATATTATAAATTTGTTTTTTCTCTTCTTTTTTTTTTTTTACAAATAGGAAGTTCTAAATATAGATGTAATTTGGATATTTGAAAGATTACCATATATAACACAAAACCTCTCCGCCGATTTTTTCTAGTCGAGCTTCTCGGTCTGTCATTATACCTCGAGAAGTAGAAAGAATTACAATACCCATCCCGCCTAAAATTCTAGGAATTCGTTGATAGTTAGAATAGATTCGTAGACCAGGCCGGCTGATCCGTTTTAAATTTAATTTGAAAAGAGTTCCATATGGTCTTTTTCTATTTCTTTTATGTCGTAGGGTTAAAACCAAAAAATATTTGTTGTTTTCTTGATGTTTTCTCGCGTTTTCAATGAATCCTTCTCGTAAAAGTATTTTAATAATGTTTTCGGTGATGTTCGTAGATGATATTCGAATTGTTCCTTTTCGATCCATATCAGCATTTCGTATAGAGGTTATTATATCAGCAATAGTGTCCTTACCCATGATAAACTAAAATTATTTTTTCTCCTGAATTTTAATATAATTAACATGTTCTTGTTTTTTTTTTGAATTAATTCATTTTAATTATTAATTCATTATTAAATTAAAGATATATGCGTGAGACACAATCTACTAAAAAATTTAATTTCTTTTTTTATCTACCTATATCACTATATCATGGTTTCATCTCATCTTCGATCTTATAATACCTCGGGCGCTAATGAAACTATTTTAGTGAAATTTAATTTTCTCAATTCCCCTGCGATTGCACCAAAAATTCGAGTTCCTTTTGGATTTCCTTCTTGATCAATGATAACTGCAGCATTGTCATCATATCGTATTATTATACCGTTATCACGTTTGAGTTCTTTACAAGTGCGTACAATTACAGCTCTGATCACTTCTGATTTTTCTAGAGGTGTATTTGGTACTGTTTCCTTGATTACAGCAACAATAACGTCACCAATATGCGCATATCGTCGATTACTAGCCCCTAGGATTCGAATACACATCAATTCTCGGGCTCCGCTGTTATCCGCTACATTCAAACGGGTCTGAGGTTGAATCATATTGTTTTTAAAATTTCATCTTTTAATACAAATAATACAAAGGGCAAGGTCAAAAAAATATTCTTTGTCTAAAAAAAAAAAGAACCTTGTTATTCTTTTTTTTCATCTCTAAGACCTCTTTCCTTTGTTTCTAACGTCCTATACCGAAATAATGAATTGAGTTCGTATAGGCATTTTGGATGCGGCTATTGAAATAGCTTTTCTGGCTATATTTTCTGCGACTCCGCTCATTTCATAAAGGATTTTACCTGGTTTAACAACAGCTACCCAATATTCGGGAGATCCTTTCCCCGAACCCATACGTGTTTCAGTAGGTCTTATTGTAACTGCTTTATCTGGAAATATACGTACCCATATTTTTCCACCACGGCGTGCATTTCGTGTCATTGCTCGTCTCCCTGCTTCGATTTGTCTAGAAGTAATCCAAGCAGGCTGAAGTGCCTGAAGGGCATATTTACCGAAACAAATGCGATTACCTCGATAAGATATTCCTTTCATTCTTCCTCTATGTTGTTTACGGAATCTGCTTCTTTTTGGGTTATAGTTGATGGTTGTTTGTTAATTCCATCTCTATTACAGAGCCGGACGTGAGAGTTTCTTCTCATCCAGCTCCTCGCGAATGAAATGATTAATAAAATAGATATATTTCATAAATAATATACTGAGTCATGACATTTTTTGAGATTTCATCTAATAGATTTTATTTTTATTAATAGAATAAATAATAATAATAGAATAATAGAAAATGTCATTTTATTCTAACATTATAACAAATCTTTCTTTTTCTTTTGTTTTTTCCTTTTTACATTATTATATCATTAGTCATTAGCATATTGATTTGATAAAAATTTAGAGAAAAAACTTTCGCGGACGGATATTTACTCTGTTTACCCTTTCAACCTCTATTTTGTAGTTTATAGGCTTAGTCTGAGGGCTTCTCAAAATAAATGTATTGTTTTCCGGTTGGTTCCATCATCCCACCCAATGAATCCTTAGAATTCGTTTTCAATAGAATCTTTTTATTTTAATAGAATCTTATGCATTCACAGGTTCCGTCGTTCCCATCGCTTCTTGATTAATGGTTAGGTCTTAATCTTACCACGGAGCCCGT